TTTATTCCAAATCACGTGAGCGGTCATTAGTCATTACTAGGATAAGAGACATTCCTGCGAGGGTCTCTTTTATTAATTTGAATAGAATAGGATAAAAAAATACATTTTCTACCGTATCCCTGTATCATTTATCCCTACGAACTACCAGACGAAATAGAACGATCTTAGAAAGGATATAATGAAATTCTTTGGTTGTTTCTTACCAGATAAATGATCCTTTTTATTTCACTGATAGGGCTAACAAACAATTCATTTTGAATTATACCAAACAAAAATAGATACGGAAATTCGAAAGAAATAAAATTCTAAATAAATAAATAAACAGAGAGTTTCTTATTCGAAACGCCCCGTGATCTTCAACCAATTCTGCGCTTGAATATAATTACCAGGAGTAAGCGCAATAGCTTGTTTCCAATACTCGGCGGCTTGGTTGAACCAAGCCTCCGCAATTTCAGAATCTCCCTGCCGAACGGCCTGTTCTCCCCGGTCGGAATAGGTGGGTCAACTCCTTTCCTTAGAACCGTACTTGAGAGTTTCCCGCCTCATACGGCTCGTACAATCAATTCTTTTGGTGTCCCGGGTTTTTGAATCTAGTATAGCGAATTGAATTCGATTTCTCATAGATCGATCTTTATTCTTTTTTTCGCGGGTTAACCAAAAGAGGTTAATTCCATGAGCATGAGTTTCAAACTTGATTTTTGATTAAATTAATAATCAGCTTTGCTTTCATTTTATCTTTTCTCCCACCGTCAGAAGAATAACATAGAAGCATTTCCACTATAGTTAGAATTTTCTGAAAGGTATCTATCTCGGTTTCATATAAAAATTGATATAGAATCTTTGAAAAAGACCTTTCTTCCTAAGAAAGAAAAGACTTACTGTCTTTGGGATCTGATGCTACACCGCTGCTTAATACCTTAGGGGATCGACTTTATTACATAAGTGGATTCCTTACTTTTATCTCATATCATGACATAAATAAGCAGTTCTTATTGGATCGGCATCGGCCCAAAACCTCGCGAATTGGTCTTTACGGTGCTTCCTCTATCAATTAGATCCTTTATCCATAGAATAAACTATCTAGGCATATCGATTTCTTCATATTTCGACTTCTATGAGGTTTCTTTCTTTGCTACAGCTGATAAAAATCGTTTTTTGCACGATGCATATGTAGAAAGCCTATTTTTTTTTTCTAGTATTTATTAGTGTATTTGCTCTTTCTTCCCCTCCCCCCTTTTTTTTTTCTTTTCCTTTTTTCTTTCTATAGTAGAGATAGTCGCACGTAATGACAGATCACAGCCATATTATTCAAAGCTTGTGGTAAGAATGGATTTCGTTCGAGTGCCCGAAAATAATATTCTAAAGCTTTTGTATGTTCTCCGTTACTTGTGTGGATAAGGCCTATGTTATAGAGTATATAGCTTCGATCGTAGGGATCAATTTCTAGTCGCATAGCTTCATAATAATTCTGTAAAGCTTCCGCATAATTGCCTTCGGATTGAGCTGACATCCGTTACGGTCGTCATTCGATTCAAAGAATTCTCCGTTTCAGAACCGTACATGAGATGGAAATCTCATACGGCTCCTCCCTTATGTGCATAATGAGAATAGAATAATACATGGAATCAAAAAAGATTGAAATATTCTCATTATGAACTGAGTGGGGCTAATGTTTTTACAAGAAATCTCTAGCCAACCTTCCTGCAAAAGCTTTTTCTTATTCTTAATATCACGCGTGTTGGTACTGGTACTAGATCAAACTGTAAACTCCAACAATTTCTTTGTTCTCAACGCCCCTTAATTTCCAGGAATTAATCACTTCAACAGTCTTCGATGGTTATAAGGGTATCCACAGTACGAACGAGATGGATGTTTGTTATCCCAACCATTCTTCTTAGTCCCGATCCCGATAAGGAAAAGGAGCAGTTTATAACAAAGTTTTCGTGTTGCTGATTCCTAGACGTAGCGCCTCTTCCCCTATGCCGCCTGTTGGTACTGGTGTAGTAGGGTTGACTTGCAATACAGAACCCATAGGTGTAACCTTTCGCTCAATACTAGAATCGACAATTGAAGCATCTGAGGCTGCATTAATCGGGGATACACGACAGAAGGAATGGTTTTATCTATAAACTTCACCTTCAACAAGCGTAGATTTTTTCAATAATTTTTTTTTCGTTCTTTTCTATCCCGAATCGTCTTTCTTTCTCCTAAGACCGAAAGCGGTAAATAAAAAATAATCAAATCGCACCATCTCTGTAATAGCTAAATGCCTCTTTTTCTCCTGAAGTTGTCGGAATTATTCGTAATAATATATTGGCTACAATTGAAAAAGTCTTATCAATAAAATTTCCATTTATCCGCGATCTAGGCATAGGTAAAAATCCATTCTATAATTCGTTTCATTACCTCTTGTGAGAAAATGATCCCACAAACAAAGGAATTGTACAGTACAAAATAACATAAAAGCAGACGCATTAAAAAAAAAAAAAATAGACCGATC